CTTTGGACGATTCATATGTAGAAAGCCTATCTTTTTTTCTTTCTTTCTATAGTGAAGATAGTCGCACGTAATGACAGATCACGGCCATATTATTCAAAGCTTGTGGTAAAAATGGATTTCGTTCTAGTGCCCGGAAATAATATTCCAAAGCTTTTGTATGCTCTCCGTTGCTTGTGTGTATAAGACCTATGTTATAGAGTATATAACTTCGATCATAGGGATCAATTTCTGGTCGCGTAGCTTCATAATAATTCTGTAAAGCTTCTGCATAATTTCCTTCGGATTGAGCCGACATCCGTTACGGTCGTTCATTCTAGTAAAAGAATCTCCGTTCCAGAACCGTACGTGAGATTTTCATCTCATACGGCTCCTCCCTTCTGTGCATAGTACTAAGAGGAATAATTCATGTAATCAAAATTTCACTATTCTCATTATGAACTGACAGGAGCTGGTATTTTTACAAGAAATTTCTAGCCAGCCTTCCCACAAGAGGTTTTTTCTTAACACCAATCATATTAGTGCTAGATAGAAATGGTAACTCCAAAGATTTCTTTGTACTCAACGCTTACGATTTCCAGGAATTAGTCACTTCAACGGTCTTTGATGGTTATACGGGTACCAAAAGTACGAATGAGATGGATCTTTGTTTTCCTAACCATTCTTTTTAGTCCCGATACCGATAAGGAAAAGGGTTATTTATAACAAAGTTTTTGTGTTGTTGATTCCTAGGTGTAGTGCTTTTTCCCCGATGCCACCTATTGGTATTAAATGAAGTAGGATTGACCTCCAATACAGAACCTATAGATATGTAACCTTTCGCTCAATACTAAAATCGATAATTGAAGCATCTAAGGCTGCATCAATCGAGGATACACGACAGAAGGAATTGCTCTATCTCTAAACTTCACCTTCACCAAGCGTAGGTTTCTTTCACTAATTTGTTTCTTTTTTCTATTCCTAACTACGTTCTTTTTCTCGTAAAACTGAGGGGTAAAAAAAACAAGAAAAAATCAAATCGCACCATCTCTGTAATAGGTAAATGCCTTTTTTTCTCCTGAAGTTGTCGGAATTATTCGTAATAAAATATTGGCTACAATTGAAGAGGTCTTATCAATAAAATTTCCATTTATTCGAGATCTAGGCATAATTAGCAATTCATTCTATAATTCTTCTCATCCCCCTTCGGGGAAAATGATCCCACAAAAAAGGAATTGTACAGTACAAAATAACATAAAAACAGACTAATTGGAAAAAATGTGGTATCCCCCTTTTGGACAAAGATGAAATGAAATAGTTGAATCAGATTAGATTTCATTCCAATTTCGTAGTATACCAATGACTATTACTATTTCATCTAAGTTGAATAACCAAGTTTCCTATGGGTTTTGATAACTCGAGAAGTTTTGATTTGGTTATGATCCAAAAAGGAAAAGAATGGAATAATCATTCCATGAGAAAATCAAATTCAAATAAAGTAACCATCCTTTTTGTTTACATAACGTGTATGTGCCACACCATACAATTGAAATAGAAAACAATTGAAATAGAAAGATTCATCGGACGATTCATGAATTCCATGGGTTAGCTGATGAAAGAAGTTGTTGTTGATAAATATGAAATTGGAAAATAAATTTCTTCTTATGGAACCATCGGGCGGTCATACATGTACTACAATTAAGATGAAGGACTCGCTATTCATTCGGGTTTTGGTCAAGAATAACATTCTGTAGGAGAGATGGCCGAGTGGTTCAAGGCGTAGCATTGGAACTGCTATGTAGACTTTTGTTTACCGAGGGTTCGAATCCCTCTCTCTCCGTTTCTTTTCATTCATCAACGTTACCGACTACAATGTATCAAAGAAAATAAGAATTGATATCATTATTCTAACGGTAAGACCCTTATTTACTTATTTAATAGAGATTCTCTATCCCTAATGAATCCCTGTGATAGGTCAAATATAAATAGAAATATCGTATTGATATTGAAAAGAAGAAAAAAGAAAAAGAATCCTATTGCCGATCCTTTTTTGATACGTTAATGAAACAGGGCACAAGGTACTCTATTTACTTCAGAGAAAGGAGTCAAAATTGTATGAACCTTGTTTTTTGATTTTCGTTATAATCAAGTCTGACGGGAATAATATTCTACGACCAACAACTCATTTATTTTAAGACCGATCCATTTACTATCTATTATTTGATTTACAAATCCTTTATATTGTAAGGAGTCAATAGTCAAATGGGTTGGCAATTGCCCGTGGGGGGATGAAACAAGATGATTTTGAATCAGAGCTTTTGATCTTTCTTTATCCTTCGTAGTAATAATATCTCGGGGTTTGCAACGATAACTTGGTATATCCACTATACGACCATTAACTAAAATGTGTCTATGGTTAACTAATTGTCTGGCTCCAGGAATGGTCGAAGCCATACCTAATCGAAAAAGGATGTTATCCAAACGCATCTCAAGTAGTTGTAGTAAAACCTGGCCTGTTGACCCTTTGGCTTTTCCAGCAATATGCACATATTTAAGTAATTGTCGCTCTGTCAGACCATAATGAAAACGCAATTTCTGTTTCTCTTCTAAACGAATACGATATTGTGATCTTTTTCCAGAGCGCAATTGGGTTTGAAGATCACTTCTGGATCTGGGTCTTTTACTAGTGAGTCCCGGTAAAGCCCCCAGCCGGCGTATTTTTTTGAAACGAGGTCCTCGGTAACGAGACATATAAAGGCTCCTTTTTGATTCACTTTCATTTGACAAAAAGATATAAATTCAGACTGAACTAAAGGATTAGCAAAGCAAAACTAAATTTACTAAAGTCCTACAAAACAGAATAAAAGAAATCTTATCAATATTCGGATTTTTTGTATATATAGGAAATTCAAGCGAAGGTTACGTTTTCCAATTTCTTCTGTAGAGATCTAATTGTTCTAGTCAACTTTTTTCTTCATAGCTATAGCTGCAAGTTACCATGACATAATAGATCGGTGACCCGACATTTAGAGAAAGCGAGAGTAGAGATTTTCAACCATGGAAATAAAAAAATCGATAAAGAAAAAGAGCCGGCTATCGGAATCGAACCGATGACCATCGCATTACAAATGCGATGCTCTAACCTCTGAGCTAAGCGGGCGGATATAAGAGCAATAGTGTATAGGAAAGGAATACAGGAAACTATCGGATCTTAGCTATTACCTAGTGATTCTTCTTCTTTTTTTATTTCATTTATTGATTCTTTCAATTTCTTATATTTCTTAGTTATTAGTTATATATTTTAGATTCTATTTAGAAAATAGAAAAGAAAACTATTTAGATATAAAGAAATTAGATATCTAAATAGAAATAGAAATTCAATTCCATATTCATATATATGAATATGAAATAAAATATCAATATATCAATGAAATTAGAATTCGAAATGAAAAAAGAAAAAGAATGAATATCGACCGTTCCACTATCCCAAACCACACTGTAAAAATGAAGGAGGAGGAAAGGCATATATATATGTGGGATATATCTATCCATATTGAATTGCGGATACATCAATGATAGAATCATTTCGTATTGAAACAAATAGGGTTCATCCAATAGAGATGAAATGATAGAATATAGAATAGAGGGTGGGCAAAAAAAGAAAATAGCAGCATACGCTTTTTCGATATAGGAATCATTACCTAATGAATTCAATAGTGCTAAGATCAATGAAAGAGGTGGATGGAATTACAACTGGATCCTTGTCTCAAAGGAAAGGGGGATATGGCGAAATTGGTAGACGCTACGGACTTGATTGTATTGAGCCTTGGTATGGAAACCTGCTAAGTGGTAACTTCCAAATTCAGAGAAACCCTGGAACTAAAAATGGGCAATCCTGAGCCAAATCTTTGTTTTGAGAGATGGAAAATGAGAATAAAAAGGGATAGGTGCAGAGACTCAATGGAAGCTGTTCTAACGAATGAAATTTACTACGTTACGTTAGTAGCTAAAATCCTTTCTATCGAAATGACAGAAAGGATAACCTTATATACCTAATACGTACGTATACATACTGACATAGCAAACGATTAATCACAACCCAAATCTTATATTGAATCCTATTCTGTATCTCTATATATCTATTCTGTATCTCTATATATGAAAATAGAAATCTTCTATTTCTATTCTCTATTAATTAGAATGATAGAGATCAAAAAATCTATGAAAAATGGAAGAGTTATTGTGAATCAATTCCAATTGAAGTTGAAAAAAGAATCGAATTCGAATATTCAGCGATCAAATGATTCATTCCAGAGTTTGATAGATCTTTTGAAGATTAATCGGACGAGAATAAAGAGAGAGTCCCATTTTACATGTCAATACCGACAACAATGAAATTTATAGTAAGAGGAAAATCCGTCGAATTTGAAAATCGTGAGGGTTCAAGTCCCTCTATCCCCAATAAAAAGCCCATTTTACTTCCTCGCTCTTTATTTATCCTCATCCTCTTTCTTTTTTTTTTTCATCAGTGGCTCAGTTCAAACAAAATTCAATATCTTTCTCATTTCATTCACTCTGTTCTTTCACAAATGGATCCGAATAGAAATCCTCGTATCTTCTTCCAATCCAATCTCATTTGTTTTGTATAGTACGATATGAACATATATGTTCAAGGAATCTCCGTTATTGAATCATTCATAGTCCATATATTTTTCCTTACATTTACAAAGAAAGTCTTCTTTTTGAAGATCTAAGAAATTAAGGGGCTAGGTCCAATTTGTTAATATTTTCTTTCTTAGTTCTTTTCATTGACATAGATATAAGTACTCTGCTAGGATGATGCACGGGAAATGGTCGGGATAGCTCAGTTGGTAGAGCAGAGGACTGAAAATCCTCGTGTCACCAGTTCAAATCTGGTTCCTGACACGTGAATAATGTATCGGATAGATATTCATACCTCATACAAATGAAATTAATTCATTGAGACGGATCGGGATAGATATTCTTTACTTTCTTTTTCATTT